AGGATCCTCTGAAAAGAATTACAACACACGATTATAAGATATTCTATTTTTCCATAGAAATGTGTTCGCTCAAGAAACACTCCAGAAGATATTGATCGTAAATAAGAAGACTGTTTACGAAGAAACAGGAATAGATATTCGCATTCATATACATAAGAATTATGTAGGAACCAAAAGAATCTTTTCTTTCTTTTTGAAAAGACGTAAATGGATTTATTTGAAGTAATGAGACTATTCAAATTATGATATTCGTGGAAAAACAATCGCAATAAATGCAAAGAAGGGACATCTTTGATCCAACATTGAAGGATTTGAACCAAGATTTCCAGATGGATGGGGTGGGGTATTAGTAGATCTGACACATAATTTAAATGCGATAATTTATCCTCTAAAAAGGGAAATATTGAATGAATAGATCGTAAATTCTGCCATTTTGGTATTCTTTTTTCTTCAAGGGAAGATACTAATTGCGATGAGAATGGAATTTCCAGAATGACTCCAAAACCTTCTGATACCATTTGATAATAAAAATGAGAAGAAAAAGAATTCTTGTGCCCCAAAAATTCATTTTGGTTAGAATAATTCACCGAAGAAATCAAAGATTTCTGTTGATACATTCGAGTAATTAAACGTTTCACAAGTACTAAACTAGATTTATTGTCATAACCTAGAAATTCCACAGGTTCGTAAAAAATCAAACTATTGAAGCTATGATAATGAGCAAGTGAATAAAGAAACTCCTGAAGGAGTAGCGGATATAGGAAGTTTTGTTGCCGAAATCTATCTTTTTTCAATCGAAATATCTTTGTCATTCTGCCATTTAAATACATTTATAATGTAACCAAAAAAGAGAGGCACTTCTTGTGTTATGAAATGATACATAGTGTAATATGGTCAGAACGGCGTATGCGTATGCTGTATGTAGTATATTGTTTCTCTTATACTAAAAGAGTATTTAGAAGAAAAGAGTCTAACTTATAACTCTAATAAAAGAGAATAAACTAGAATAATAAATTCTTCTATTATTCTAAGAAAGAATTCTAATATCTAAGAATCTAAGTATTAAGATATATATATACTATTATATACTATGCACTGTCTATACTTTTATAGACTTTTATACTGTACTTTGATGTAAAAAACATAATGATAATTTAAGAAGTAAAAGATTATATAAAAGTCAGAACAAATAAAGAATAGATACCCCGGAGACAGAGAGCCCAATCTACAGATCTTTTTCCTTTCCCTTTCTATCCAATTTTCCAATTTTGTTTTTTTTCCTTGTTAATATAACTAGAATAACAATAAAAGAAATAAAGAAAATCGAAAATAACAAGAATAAAAAGGGATAAAAATCTTTTATTTTTGCAACCCAATCACTCTTTTGACTTTGGAAAAAATTCTTTTTTTATCACTATACTATTTATTCTACACATCCGTTTCCAATCCACAATAAAGAATAATTAGGATTCATAAAAAATCCACTCTCAATTCACAAGAGAACCTTTTACCACATCAGGCACTAATCTATTTTTAACGTATAATTAGTAATTCGATCGGGTAATCATTCAAATTAAGAAAGGAAGCTCGTTTCTTTTTTGTCTTACTCGAATTGGAGCCATAAGGCTCTATCCATTTATTCACTAGACCAGAAAGACTTTACTGAACTTAAAAATTGTTATAAAAAAAAAAGATTCTCGTTCTATTTCTATTTATATTCTGAGTACTAGAAATCTTATTTTTCTAGTCTTTTTCTATGATTTATATTATTCTTTTTTCTATTCTTTTTACGACATGCTTTTTTTTCCATTCATTACCTTTCAGGATCAGTCGCGGTCTTATAAACTTTACCAATAGTCTAGACGAATTCCTTCATCCAAATGTGTAAAAGATCATAGTCGCAATTAAAAGCCGAGTACTCTACCGTTGAGTTAGCAACCCGGATCAATAGGAGGTGTAGATATGATCGAAAGAAAAAAAAATCCAGCAAACTCATCCATTTTCCTAAAATGAAGGAAAGATCCAATAGGGGAATGGGGATAAAAAGATCTATTTCTATACGATCAAATTATATTTGTTTGAGACGCCATTGTCAATATGAATGGACTTTTTAGAAAACAAATTTCAAGAAATTAGATAGAAATTTGTGTTAGATTAGCACAACATACAACATAAAGAATAAATAAGAATTTTCTAACTTTGAGCGGAAAAAAATAAGTAATTAAGGAAAAGGTAAAGATAGAAAAAATAGCGGCTTTCTTTAATCAAAAAAAATCAAAAAAAGAAAGGTACAATACAAATACAAGAAGAACCCCCCTTGTTGGGGGGTTCGACAAAAAGAAGCAAGAAAAAAATACGAATAAAAAAAAAAAAGAAGAATAAAAGAAGTATGAATAGAACAAAAAAAGAATAAACTTTGAATAAAGAATTACACAAAGATAGGTATTAGTTACCCTATCCTTTTTTTATTCATGATTCTTTTTTTTACTTTCTTTTTTATCAAAAGAAAGTCGAAATTCTTTAAAGAATTCTGCCTTACTTAAAATATCATAAACAGTTCCTGTGGGTTGAGCACCTTTTTCAAGGAAATATAAAATAGCAGGAACATTTGAATAAGTTTGATTCTTTATCGGATCATAAAAACCTACTTTTCGAAGATCTCTTCCTTCTCTTCGGGATCGAACATCAATTGCAACGATTCGATAGATGGCTCATTGGGATAGATGTAAATAAAAAATGCCCCCCTAGAAACGTATAGGAGGTTTTCTCCTCATACGGCTCAAGAAAAAATGATTCTAATTTCTAGAATTTCTATTCCTATCTATATAGATAGAAATAGAAATGGATCCATAAAGAATTAGACTGTAATTTGAGCCTTTTTTCCTTCTTTACAGAAAAAGAAAATAAAATTCATTCGTACTCCTAACTCAAGTTGGGTAGTTTTGAAAGAGTTTGAAAGTAAATCCTTATAATTTCTTGAGCTGTCTCTAACCTCTTTTTTTGTCTCCTTTCGGATCTATTTTTTTTACTCATTCTGATACAATTGTTGAGACTAGTGAAAATAGTGTTTCCTTGTTCCGGAATTTGTTGTCTTTGCTTTTTGTTTTGTGAAATCATTAGGTTTAGACATTACTTCGGTGATCCTTACTCCTTCTTCAAAAAGGCAGCAACATACCTTTTGTTTTTTGTTCTTTCTATGGAAAAGGGAAAAATCATACGAAAGATTGATTCCTTTGTGATACACTCTTGATCGAAACAGTTTGAAAATTTTGACAAATTTGATTCAAACTTGTTCAAATTTGAACTTCTCTTTTTATCTATATTTCTATATTGATGATCTATTTACAAAGTTGGTCTAACTTATTGATTGTCACTAACCATAGATTATTCCCCCGATAAATGAATCAATCATTTTTGCTCGAGCTCCATCATATGCTATACCTTTCTATACAATTAGTATCTTTATTTAGCAACCCAAGACAAATTCAATTAGGTTACTAGCAGAACAAACTATGTCGAGACAAGAGCATTTTCATTCGTATAGAAAATGGTGGATGTCAGAATCCACATCCAATCATGTCCTTCAAGTCGCACGTTGCTTTCTACCACATCGTTTCAAACGAAGTTTTACCATAACATCCCTATACTTTTAATGATATTTTAATTGAATTCTATTTTCAATTGGAACCGTATGCAATTGATTCAATATGGAATAATGAATAGTCATTGGTTGAACCGATACATAATAATAATAATCTACACTGAAAAATCGGAAAGGATTTCACTTAAAATTACCCCATATTTTCTCATATGAATAATATCACATGAAAAAAATAAATCAGTTTTAAGCAAACTTATTTACATCTTCAACAGATCTTTCGAGATTGTTCATCATAAAAGATCCTTCTTTTTCTTTTCAAAAAAAAAACGAAATTAGAAACCTCAAAAAAAGCCTTTGACTTTCATTTCATTCAAATGAAAATGAAATCCCCATAAATGGATAAAAGTTTTTAGCCACTTTAACTAAATACTAACTAAATACTATAATAGTATACTAACTAATAACTCTACTAAACTAAAGATTTCATTTCAATATTCATAAATATTCAATTATAAAAGAATAAGATAATCTGAATAAGAAAAATAGACAATAATTCTTCTTATGTAAGAATTATGTATTTATGTATTAATAGAATTAAGATATTCTAATTCATATATTCTAATATGAATATTCATTATGATTATGAAGTATGAATATTTTCTCATTTTTTCTTTATGAAATAGGATTTTATGATTCTAAGATTATGTATAATATTATGATTTACTTATTATTTACGATCTCCAATTGAATCTTATTTTCATTTAAATATTAAATAAGAGAGATAGTTTGAGAATAAAGTTTCTTTGTTTTCATTTTTTTTTCATTAGTATGGAGTATAAAAAGTCTCGTGTAAGGTAAGATCAAAGAGAAAATCAGAATCCTCGAATTCTTATCTTTTTGCATCCATATCCATCTCTATCATATAAAACAAAGAATCGTTAACGAAAATAATCACGAATATTTAAGAATAAAATACTTTAGTAAAAAAGTAAAAAAAAAAGATATGATTCTAAGAATAAAGATTCTAAGAATAAATCTTAGAATTCAGTGTATCCAACATGAAACAGAAAATTGTTGAATTCAATTTTCAATTTCCATAGAGAAGAAAGAAGAATCCCTCGTTTCTGATGCAAATGATCTGGGACGGAAGGATTCGAACCTCCGAGTAACGGGACCAAAACCCGTTGCCTTACCGCTTGGCCACGCCCCATTTTGATTTGGTCTAAGAAAAACTAAGCTAAATATTGGTTATTCGTCAATAACCAACCAAAAGAAATATAGGACATGTTGTCGCTGGAATTCAACACAATAAATATAGAATCAAAAAGATTAATTGATCATTACTTAGAATTCAATTAAGATATTGTATGAAAATAGAATTCCTTGTATTCTTATTTGATTGGAGAATGTAAGGAAGGATTCTTGATTGGGGAGAAGTCAAAGAAAAATCAGAATTTCTTTCTTTTATCTGCTTTTTTATTTTAAAATTTTCCTCAGAAAAACAACTCAATCCAATCTGAGAATTTCTTATCATTTCAATTTCATTTTAATCTTTAAGAACAAGAAAAGAATATTTGTTATGTTTAATATCTTTAATTTAATCTGTATCTGTCTTAATTCTACCCTTTATTCGAGTAGTTTTTTCTTCGCCAAATTGCCTGAGGCTTATGCCTTTTTCAATCCAATCGTAGACGTTATGCCGGTTATCCCTTTATTCTTTTTTCTCTTAGCCTTTGTTTGGCAAGCTGCTGTAAGTTTTCGATAAAAATGAAATCTCGATTCAATTCAGAATTTCTTCGATAAAAAAAAGATGAGATTTTGATTCTTAAAATCAATAAGATCAGAAATAAGATTCATATAAGTCTGGAAATTAGGAACCCTCGATTCAAAAAGCGAAATTCTGAGATTTTCTATTTTAATTTTAGATTGAAATTGAATAAGGGAAAGGGGCGATGATCTTTAATCAGCTAATCAACTTATTTCTTATTTTGTTCTGACCTTTCCTTTATAAGATCCCATACAATACCTAATTATAGATATGGATATGGCAAAAAATCTTTGGTAATGAAAAAATACGAATCTTATTACATTAGAATATTACATTCTAAACAAATTCGTAAAAAGAAATTGAAAAAAAAACTTCCTTTTTTTTTTTCCTCTTTAGAACGTCATACCAAAATAGTGTATAGTGTGTGTCGTAAAATAGGTGATCTATTTCCTTAAAAAAAATGATCTTATCTTGGAGATTTATAATGCTTACTCTTAAACTATTCGTTTACACAGTAGTAATATTCTTTGTTTCTCTCTTCATCTTCGGATTCTTATCTAATGATCCGGGGCGTAATCCTGGACGTGAAGAATAAAAAAAGAGATGAGATTCGTTTTTACTTTATTTTTTCATAGGTAAATGTAGAAAGAAATGGAATAGATGCTAAATAAAGATAAAAGATTCATAAAAGAAAATAATCGAAATTTCTTCCGATTATAAAATCTCAAGTTATCAGGGGGGTCGGAGAGAGAGGGATTCGAACCCTCGGTACGAATAATTCGTACAACGGATTAGCAATCCGACGCTTTAGTCCACTCAGCCATCTCTCCCCATTCCAAATTGGAAATTTATCATGTGATTTCACACGTGAAGTGAAGATTGAAAACAATTTTTCTTTTCCTTCAATGACTCGAAACATATTTCTCCAATAGAAAGAATACCTTACTTATTTTATTTTGTACAAAAGGTTCATTTCCCCGGCCTGGTTAAGTATAAGTACTGGCCGGGCCAGTACTTCTTTTGTTCCAACGAAGAAAAATTGTTATTGAAACAAGAAGAGTAATTTTCATTGCCATTCCTAATTATTAGAAATTAGATAAGATTCTAATAGATAGATTATCTTATAAATTCTTTAAGAAATTATCTATATCTAGATTCATTTAATATAGAATCTTCTATATATTCTAGAATTCTATACTATATTAATATGATATAGTTATGATATATTCTATATTGAACTATATTGAAATATGAAATGTTAGAGATTCTATATCTATTTTTAGTATATTCTAAGTAATTAGAGTAAATTAGAGTAAATTAGAGTATAAATTATACTATTTAATCTTTATAGTAAAAGTGTTCTGTTCTAGTAATCTAGTACTATCTATTAATAATAAGAGTAATGTAATTATAGTACTCTTCTTTTTCGTCTTTCTTATTATTAAGTTATTAAGTCTAAAATTCATAAATTCATTAATGAAAAACGAATTTCATTATAAATGAAAGTTGAAGTTCAGTATTATATTCATCTGAATAATTATCATTCACTTCTTAAATCTTAATAAGAAGGAAGTCTTAATAAAGAAAAGAAATAGATCTTAGAAATCTTATAAGAGAAAGAATCTAAAAGAGAAAACACATATTTCTAAAAATTTAAATCTTTTACTTGTTCAAAGCAAAGGACAAGCTTGAAAGTTTGAGGACCGATTTACCCGAATTCATAAAATCTGGCGGTTCAAGTGAAGGGAGGTTTCAAAAAAAAAAAATACTTAAAACTTTAGTACACTATTTAAATTATTTCAATTTGACTAAACTTTTTGTTATTCACCTATTTTTTTTTAATCCCGCGTCGCAGCGGAACAAAATACGTGTTAATGCTGAAATTTTCATGATTCTGATACTATCTTGACTACGTCTGATTACTTTGTTGGACAAATAGTCCATTCATATCCAATAATGAATATGTAGCGGGTATAGTTTAGTGGTAAAAGTGTGATTCGTTCTATTAAAAACTTAAATAGTTAAGGGGTCTTTCCGTTTTTTTCATATTCCGATCAAAAACTTTATTTCTTAAAAAGATTTAATCCTTTACCCCTCAATAGGACATTTGAGGAAAGAATATACATTCTCA